AGTTCGCCCTGTTAATCCGCCAGGGCCCAAATAACTCAATTTTCTCCCATGAACGATTTGTGTCAATGGATTAGTTCGATCCAAAACTTGAGATAATGGGTGTAATCCGAAAAAGGATTCATAAGTAGTTGTTAACGGAGTTGAAGTTACCAAATTCTGAGGAGTAGGTATCAATTTATGCCTAATTGCTCCGGAGATAGTTCCCTTAACTACATTTTCTAAACGAGCCAGAGCCAACCCGAGCTGGTCTTGTAAAAGATCCGCTACAGAGCGAATACGTTTATTTTTCAAATGATTCATATCATCAAGTGTACCCATTCCAAATTTCATCCCAATCAAATGATCGGCAGCTGCTAATATATCTCGTGGTAACAAAAATATATTATTCTGAGGTATATTAAGATTCAGTCTCCAATTAATATTTCGGCGACCAATCCTTCCTAATTCACACCTTTGGTGAAAGAATTTTTTTTGTAATTCCTTACATAAGGATTCAGAAAATATTGGATCCCCACCTACACAAGAAAATTGTTGATAAAACTCCAAAATAGCATTTTCTTTTGACCCAATTTTTTTTTTCTCCTTATCGGTCAAGAAAGATAAGAAAATTTCAGGGTAGCAAACATTCTCTAGAATTTCTCGTAGATTCGAACCCATAGCTGATGATAGAACTAGAATAGATATTTTCTGTTTCCTACTCACCCGAGCCCATATTCTTGCTTTTTTATCAATCTCTAATTCTAACCTGCCTCCCCAATCTGATATTATGGTGCCGGTATAGACCGAAATCCCGTTATGATCCAATTCTGACTGGTAATAGATACCGGGACTTTGCAATATTTGATTGATCACAATTCTGTATATTCCGTTTACTATAGAAGTTCCAAGGGAATTCATTAAAGGAATGTTTCCAATAAAAATTCTTTGTTCTTGCATATTCCTACTGGTTTTCCAAATTAATCCCGCGGATACATATAATTCAGAAGAATATGTAAGTGATTCATAGACAGCATCTCGTTCTTTTATCAGAGGTTCTACCAATTGATATGTTTCCACAAATAATTGAAATTCAATTTCGTGATCTATATCTTCAATTTTTGGAAACTTCGAAAGTTCTTCTATTAAACCCTGATCAATAAACCGATAAAACCCTTCAAATTGTATCTGATTAAATCCGGGTATTGTAGATGTTCCCTCTTTTCCATCCCCAAGCATCTTTTTTGAATTTCCCATTTATCCGTTTATTGAAAAAATCCCATCCCATCTCTCATTCTTCACCGAATCATATCCATAGAATTCGATCTAACAATAATGGAATTTCTATTCTGTTTACTGAATCACATGAAATTTTATCCAACTCCAAGATATATGGAATGTATGAAATACGTATGAACGGAGACTAGATTCAATTGGAATTTTTTTATAAGAAATAGATCCAAATGGAACAGAATTGAGAAATACCGCTGGAACTTACGGAGTTTTGTAAAGACTAGAAAAACCAAGTAATTTCATTTTCACCTATGATATTACATATTCCAATTCGATTGCATACCATAAAAAATGTATTCATCATTGGATCTGTTCGAGCAGATAAACATATAATAAATAGAAAACTTTTTTTTTAACCACATTTCATTGTTCAAAAAAATATTTGCGGAAAAGAGATTGATTTTTACCCATTTTGAATAGAATAGTTAGAATATCATTGAATTGAAGTAGGTAAGAAAACTTGTGTTTTTTTATTTATTAATTTTTATTATTATTAAAATAAAAAAAAAATGCACAGATATATATGTCTCTTTTTCTTCTTTTATTGTGGTACAGTTCTGTTTGGGACAGCACATGCTGTGCTCTATCAAAAAGGAAATTTTCTCTTCAAGGGAAAAATTGAAATATAAAAATTTATTGAGAATTACTCCTCAAAAGCATCCCTAGAGAGATAAAATACCCCATTATAGAGCTATAGCTCTATAACACAACGTAACGTATGTTCTGATTCTGGGGTTTACATATACTCATCATTACTGTTATAATTGAAATTGAAGAAGATTTCTTTTTAATTGAAAAAACTCAATGTAGATTAGTTATAAATCCATTGATTTTCTTAATATTATTAGAAATAAAAAAATGTAGATTTTTTTTTTAATTCAAAAATGGTCATGAATTTACAGTCAATAGTTAATGGTTCTGGTTTGTCCTGGATTCTATATTTTGTGACTGAAAATCTATAGATATATATTTTTCGGAGTTGAAAAAAAAAAAAAGCAAATTGGAATCTAGTTTCTATCGTTTTGGCGGCATGGCCGAGTGGTAAGGCGGGGGACTGCAAATCCTTTTTCCCCAGTTCAAATCCGGGTGCCGCCTCAACAACAGACTTTAAATAACAAACGTAGGAATAGGAAAAAATAACAAACGTAGGAATAGGAAAAGACTCTTGATACTTTCTTTTCGTTATTCTAAGCCCCCGGCTCTCGAGGTTCTATTCTCTAACCTAAAGTTTTGCCTATCAGATTCAAGGAAAACTTAAAGTAGTGGAGGGAAATCTGTAAATCTTTACTTGCCACTACTAATTGAGTTCCACTTACTGAGTCTTCAATTAGATTGGATAGCCAGAGAGGGAATTAAATTAATAGTTTTGGAAAGGACCTAAGATACTTTGGATATAGACTCATGAAAGTCTCGGAATGCTCCGACATTCAATCAATATTAGATTAGATGAAGAATTGCCTTTCATTTTACTTCAAAAAATAAAAAATGATAAAAGAAAGAAAAAGTCTTCTTCTTTCTACATGTGAGTCAGATTCCTTGGATACTTCGAAAAATGTCCGTTTGCTTGTGTTTACATCTTGTCGATTCTACTAGAAATTTTATAATAAGAATAACTCATTATAAGATAAGTGGATTTTTGGAGTAGTTCATCAATGGTGACCAAATGCCTCTCCCTTTTTTTGACTCTGCACCAGTGATTTCACTATTATTAGTAAACAATAATGGAATAGTTTCTTCATATTCATAGAAATAGGGGGCAGAATTCACATGGATATAGTAAGTCTCGCATGGGCTGCTTTAATGGTAGTTTTTACATTTTCCCTCTCTCTCGTAGTGTGGGGACGAAGTGGACTCTAAAAATACTTCTAATTGCGGAAATAATCAAACTCTATCAACCTGTATCAATTGTTTTCGTTTTCTAGACCGTTCGGCAATTTTTTTAAGATTTTTTTTTAGAAATTGGATTTATGTTTTGTTTTATTGACTCATTTGCTATTTTTATATCAGGGTTTACACGGTTAACCATTCATGGGGTAACCCCTTTGGAAATCTGAAGAAGCTTCCATCGAATTGGGATTATCGGTTTGGGATTATCTGTATTAAATGGATCAAACAAACAAATGAAATTGAGAAAGTATGTACATACATTTCATATTCTATTTCATTTATATTGACGTTTATAAAGAAAAAGAGAGATATAGGTGTATTCCTTTATATTAATATATTTCACTTGTATCTTTATACATTATAATAACCATAATGGCTAGTATGGTAGAAAGAGATCTCTTTCTACCATACTAGCGGGCCCTTTAGGATACTACTACTGAGTCTAATGCATTCCTTTCATTTAAGACGAGAAATTGAAATCTTTTTTTTTTCATTGATAGTAAAATTGTATTCAAATTAATCATTTTGACTAACGGTTTTTACGTAAATTATAAGTAAAAAAGCAGTAGGAACGAGAATGAAGAGTGCAGTAGCAATAAATGCAAGAATATTGACTTCCATAATTTAATCGTTTATTATTATTATTTTTTTTTCTTTGGAATATCTCGGGATTTAATCCCATAGAGATGAGAAATCTTTCGCTTGTAAACTCACTCAGATGAATTAGATTTCTATGATATCGAATGAAAGAAATATCATGAATAACAATATCGGAGCTATAAAATCGATTCATCGTCAAGAATTTAATAGTATAACATAGGAAGATCTTTTATCCACACCCAATACATAATGAGATTCTTGATCCAATCAAAAAATATTTATTTATGATTTTTTTTCCCGGCTTTCCTTTCTAAAACCTAGTAGTTTACTTTCCTTGTACAATCATCTGATGAAGTATCATAAAAAAACCTTTTCTACTTTGATCCTTTACAAAAAGAGTTTATAAAGAACCTTAAATAAACAATAGAAATCAAATAGAGAAAACAAGTACGAAGTTCAATTTGAAATAAAAAAATTGAAAGGGTTTATCATCTTTTTGGAAAACAAAGAAAGGGAATGTGACAAAGACGAGTCCCAGTAAAAAAAACGAAAATATTCAAAAAAATTAACTCGTTAATTTTTCTTACGAGTTTTTTATTCGACATCGCCTCTAATCTTTAAAAAGAGCATATTCATTAGGGAAGACGCATTTTATCTTTATTAAAAAAAAATCCTCTTTCCTTGGTTGGATTCGAACTATTTAAAATTCCTTGACTTCATAGAAAGAAAAGTATATATAGGTACTCTTGGCAAATGTATTATACGCTATCCTATTCCATTTTCCTACACGAATTAATGGGAGATCAGTTGACAAAAAGCGGAAACCCCATACAGTTTCTCTTTCTTGAAGTGTTGAATGCTCTCAATAATTATAATTAATTTACATATGTCTCTCTACCCTAGTTAAAATAATCGACCCTTTCTTTTGTTTTATGAAAAAAGAAAAATAAAACAAAAAGATAAATGAAACCATTTTCATCCCCTTGCCCAGAAACAAAAAGGGGAGTTGATGTATTGAATCCGCCGGGACTGACGGGGCTCGAACCCGCAGCTTCCGCCTTGACAGGGCGGTGCTCTGACCAATTGAACTACAATCCCATGGAAATCAAGTGGGTAGCTTACATATTCCTTCTTATGATTTCATTTTAATCATTTCAATTTTAGATTAAAATTTGTGTTTTGTAACAAAGAAAGTCACAAGTGATATATTGATATCTATACGGATATCACTTTAGTGAGAGCAA